TATTATCACAAAAAATATTTTGTAACCCCAATTTATCTTGCATATATATACTATAAAAAATAAAAATTAAATATTTATTTAATTATGTATGTACAATTTTATTAATTGATCTCAATTGATCCCTCGTTACTGCTCAGAAGATAAGTAATAGGTAGGGATGACAGGATTTGAACCCGTGACATTTTGTACCCAAAACAAACGCGCTACCAAACTGCGCTACATCCCTTTCAATTGGTCTACAGTGTCATTGTAGAGAATCCCTGTCTTGTTTTCCACATCTTTATTTCCTACATTGATATACACAAACTATCTTATCATTTCTTTCTTCTTCCTTTTGGTCTCATATATCATATAACAAACATATAATATGCTAAAAGACTTATATAAAGTATGAAATAAATATGAAATCTACCACAAAAAATTAATATTTTTTAGGAATTTAAGGCGGAAATGGACGTATTTTTTTCTTTTAATAAATATCTATTTTGTACATTTCAATTTGAATTAGGAACTCCGCGTACAAGTGGTAAGTCATTAACTACATATACACATCCGGTCATATATGTATTACCATTATGTATTACAAATTACAATAAAATTACAATAACGAATACAGAAAGAGGAGTTTTAAAAATGCGAGATCTAAAAACATATCTCTCCGTGGCACCGGTAGTAAGTACTCTATGGTTCGGGTCTTTAGCAGGTTTATTGATAGAGATCAATCGTTTTTTTCCGGATGCGTTGATATTCCCCTTTTTTTCATTCTAGCTATTGATATGGGAAGGGGGAAGAAGATTAGAGATACAATCAAATATCTGTAACTAATCCCTACCCCTCCCTTCTTTTTTTCTTTGTTTTTTCTTTTTTTTCTTATTTTACTTATTCTTTCTAAAAAAAAAAAAAAAACAAAGAAAAAGCGGTTTCACCCTCAGTGAAACTATGAACTCGGGCTCAGGCTCAAATTAAATTAATAATAGAATGGAAATGCGGTGGTTGGGGCAACAATATCATACAAGATACTTAACTGAAAATGAAATACTGTACGGCAATTTAAAATTAGAAATATAGTTAGAAATCATTATATTACTTATTATTTATTACTATATTGATTGCATACTATATTGATTGCAACAAAATATTTCTTTCATAATTTGATTTCGAGTTACCTGCTTCTATTTTTGTGTCCTTTCTTCTTCCTTGCTTCGGGTCGGAAAATTAAAGAATTGAGTGAATCAAAAACCAAAGGAGGTTCATGGCTAAGGGTAAAGATGTCCGAGTAACGGTTATTTTGGAATGTACCAGTTGTGTTCGAAATCGTGTTAATAAGGAATCAATGGGCATTTCCAGATATATTACTCAAAAGAATCGACACAATACGCCTAGTCGATTGGAATTGAGAAAATTCTGTCCCTGTTGTTACAAACATACGATTCATGGGGAGATAAAGAAATAGATCGAAGCGATCGCTCGTGTGTCAGTCTTCCAAGGAAGATGAAAAATTACATATTATATATAACAATATATATATAATTTATTTAATATAATTTATTTAAAATATTTTTAAATATAAATATATATATAATTTATTTTTAAATTTTTAAATATTAAATATATATATATTTTTAAATATTAAATATATATATAATTTATTTAATAAATATATATTATTTTTAATAAATATATATTATATATTATTTAAATATAAATTTAAATAGAAACAAATAAATATAAACAAACCAAATCCTATTTCGATCGGATCAAAGATGATGTAGAATTAAGAAATAGGATTGGGATTTTCAGGATAAGGAATAAATAAACCATGGATAAATCCAAGCGAATCTTTCTTAAATCTAAACGATCTTTTCGTAGGCGTTTGCCTCCGATCCAATCGGGGGATCGAATTGATTATAGAAACATGAGTTTAATTAGTCGATTTATTAGCGAACAAGGAAAAATATTATCTAGACGGGTGAATAGATTGACCTTAAAACAACAACGATTAATTACTATTGCTATAAAACAAGCTCGTATTTTATCTCCGTTACCTTTTCTTAATAATGAGAAACAATTTGAAAGAAGCGAGTCAACTGCTAGAGCTGCTGGTCTTAGAACCAGAAAAAAAATAGGTTGACTCTTCAATTGAATTGAATCCAAAAAAAATTCCAATCCAAACTCAAATGCGGATTGACGTTTTTTTTTGTTCGAAAAATCGTAAAATCGAAATGTCCTGTCGTAAGAAAAAAAATGGGAGAAGAGGAATAATTTTTTTTTATTTAACGTCTTTCTTCATTTTGATGACTTTATCATATTTTATCATACTAATTTCTACTCTACCTTCCCAGAGTTCATTCTCCAGGGAACTCCATTTAAACTATTCCAACGGATTCCTTCCAATCTCTTTATTTTATGATCTCATTGGAAATCATATAAAGACAACTCTTATTTAATATAGCTATTTGTGCAAGTATTTTACGATTAAGAAGTAACTGTCTCTTGTACAGATTGTGTATAAATTTACTATAACTAAAGTATACTTTATTCTCGCGAATTACTGCATTTATCCGAGTGATCCACAACCGACGAAAATCTCTCTTTTGTCTACCTCTATCCCGATGAGCCGAAACCAAAGCTCTTATTTTCTGTTGAGTAATAGTACGAGTAAGTCTTGAATGAGCCCCTCGAAAGGTTGATGCAAATAAACGAATTTTTGTTCTACGTCTTCGAGCTATATACCCTCGTTTAATTCTGGTCATTGAATAAATGAAACTTTGATGAATAACTAATCGATTTCCTTTCTTTCAGTTATTCCCTTCCCCTAGTCTATTAATAACAAAACGGATTCTTCCAATGTATAAAATTTTAATTCCAATGGCTTTTGCTACTATAACCTTCCCGACCACGATTTTTTTTTTTTTTTTCTAGGTGAAATGCCTAGAAAAAAATTGTATTGATATTAGGTATCAAAAACACATATAAATGTAGTAAATATAAATGGATATAGTGGGTTCCATCGTTTCTATGGTTACTTCTTAAACGGTGAGGTCCTCTCTATACACCGGAGCCCTTCTTTCATTTAATCAATGTTATTGTTAACTTGTACAGTTCACACTCTTTGGCTCTACCCATAATTATCCAGTACGAGGTCTTTCACAATGAGATCTACTTATACAGTAACGGTATTTAATTATGAAGATTAGCTGAGTAGCTGACCCTGTTAGTCCGTTCTTGCAAGAGTAAGGCATAATTTTTCTGCTTTTTAAAATAGTATTTCCCCTGCTTAATGGATATCATTTGCTATCAATGGAGAATTCTTTCTCATCTTAAATTTAAAACGGAGTTGATTGGATTTGCACCAACGGAAACCATACATTTGATACCACAATAGAAGGATAGATCTTTTTGATTTTTAGATATTGAATGGAGTTCTTCCATTCTAGTCTATTCACTGGTACTGATCGTTGATACTGGATCAATTGTTTTCTTTCTTTTGTCCTAGCCCATGATCTGAACGAGTCGCACATACACCCTAGTACATGTTCCTCGTCGCTGAGGACATCCCCCAAGAGCGGGGGATTTCGTGACATTTCTGATTGGCTGTCTTGTGTTTCTAATAAGTTGTTTAATAGTTGGCATATTGAATCATATACATAATGGGCTGGTTTAGATCGATCTTAACCGGATGATTATGAATTATTTTATTTCTATATTAATAGATATTTTATTTCTATATTAATAGATTAATGAATAGAATATTAAAAGATTAATGAATAGAATATTAAATCCGGTAAGAAGATAAAATCTCAAATCACCAATTCGTCTGAAATTTTTGTTATTTTTTATTCAGTCGCTACAAGATCAACAATTCCATGAGCTTGGGCTTCTGTTGCTGACATAAAAACATCTCTTTCCATATCTTCGGATACAACCCATAAGGGTTTGCCTGTCCTTTGTACATAAACCCTTGTGACGGTTTCGCGCAGCTTCAAAAGTTCTTCCGCTTCCAAGATAAATTCTCCCGTCTGTGCCTCATAAAAAGAACTAGCAGGTTGATGGATCATTACCCTGATGATATAACATAATAAATGTTTATTCTATCTCGCATGATGATAAGGTGAAGAGATAAAGAATAATAAAATATATAATTGAACAACCGTACAGGCATCTTTTACGCATTGCATACGGCTCTATAATGGAATTCGTTTTTACCTTACTTAAATATCAAATAAATTAAATATAGGGTCTATCAGACTCGGGTTGGTAAATGATCCAATAACCACCCTTCTTTTTGTTTTTGGAGTAGTTCAAAAATACTATGATGGCTCCGTTGCTTTATATATTTATTTCGTCTGTTATTTAGCAATCCCAAAGTTTCTTTTTTTTTTTTTCAAATAAAAAAACAAGATTTTTTTTATTTTCATATTCTTTCATAACCTAAATAGTGTTAAGAGCCTCCCGGCGTGAAAACAAAAAAGTTTGTGACGCTGAAATAGGCCTCCCGATAGATTAGATAAAATCGGAAATACCTTTTATCTCATACTACTCTTTCGATACATAATTTAAGGGTTAAAAAAATTTATCATATCGAATTCGAAGTGCCATGCTATTATTACTTAATATTCATATTTCATATAGCGCGAAGGCATAGTCTTCTTTTTTCTCTCAAATCAAATAAAAAACTCATTGGCGCCAAGCGTGAGGGAATGCTAGACGTTTGGTAATTTCTCCTCCGACCAGAATAAAAGATCCCATTGAAGCGGCTAATCCCATGCATATTGTCTGTATATCTGGTCGCACAAATTGCATAGTATCATAAATAGCTACTCCGGGTATTACCCATCCGCCAGGAGAATTTATAAACAAATATAGATCTTTGGTATCATCCTCTATACTGAGATATACCATAAGACCAATAAGTTGATTCGAGATCTCGCTATCAACCCCTTGGCCTAAAAAAAGTAATCTTTCTCGATAAAGTCGGTTGATTGGGATAAAGTTGTATCCCTTAGAAACCGTACATGCACCTTTTGATGCATACGGTTCAACAAAAATAACGAAAAAAAAAAAAAAAGAATCAATGTGTAGATGTAGATTCTAGCGCTTTCTTTTTTTTTTTTTCATACCAGGCTTTTAACTTATAAAAAGGGGCTTTTCTTTCATTTTTCAAAAAAGATGGGTTTTGGCCTGTTTTGTTTATCTATAAAAAAAAATTACTAAATTTATCTAACTAACTTTTCATTGATGTATTGTTTCATCGAGATACAATCTCAATCGCGATGTAATTTTCTTGTTCCTGAATGGGCTTCTTCAATTTTTTTAGGTTTATGCTCTACTCCGAGTAAAGATCCGCCCGATTTGGATTTGCACATATATGACAAATGCCCCAATACCACGTCCTTTTGCTACGACTTCCTTTTTACACTTTATTTCATGTCTTACAACAGATATTCAATGCATTCATCATATTACTCGATTGATTAACAGTTTGAGATCACTTCTATTATAAATATATAAAGAAATAGACTATGATAGAAATAGTAATCATAAATAGATTTATTGATAGAAATAGTAATCATAAATAGATTTATTACCGGTTTTTTTCTAAACGGAGCCTGGATACTTCATTTTATTGGCCTAACCAAGATAACCATAAATTATTCTAATTGATAATATTAATCTGTATACCCTCCCGAAAAAATGGATCTAATTGAACTTCACGCTCCAAATTTTTGATAATTCAATCAATCTTTCTTGGGCGAAGGGGAGGATATCTCGATCGGGGAAGAGAATGGGGAAATACCATATGACCCAATATATCTGACAAGTCGCACTATACGTCAATCCACAATGCATCTTCCTCTCCAGGACTTCGAAAAGGTACTCTTGGAACACCAATAGGCATTAAATAAAAGAAAAATTAAGTACTATATCTCACTTTGATGTGAAAGCGTAACAATGGATTTAGTGTCCTACTAATATTGGCCTTTATCATATTTTATCCATAACCATAGATTGACTAAGTTCATAAAAAAAAACCATAGATTGACTAAGTTCATAAAAAAAGATAAAGAAGACAAAATGAATAAAGGAAAATTATTACAAATAAGTCCTTTGAATGATGAACAAATATATATATGCATTCACTCATATAAAATGGTATCAACTCCCCTACCATTGCGTATTGGTACTTATCGGGTGTAGAATAGATCTGCTTCTTTTTGTTCCTACGAACAAAATAGTTTCATTATTACTAAAAGTAATTGAAAAGAATCAAACAAATCAAACAAATATTAATTCTTTCCCCAAGAGAATCCACTAAAAAGAGGGTCCACAGCATAGTTTTTTCCAATGCAATAAAGTTACATTGTGTCTATTTTTCATTGATAAAGGGGTATTTCCATGGGTTTGCCTTGGTATCGTGTTCATACCGTCGTATTGAATGATCCCGGTCGTTTGATTTCTGTCCATATAATGCATACAGCTCTGGTTGCTGGTTGGGCCGGTTCGATGGCTCTATACGAATTAGCAGTTTTTGATCCTTCTGATCCTGTTCTTGATCCAATGTGGAGACAGGGTATGTTCGTTATACCCTTCATGACTCGTTTAGGAATAACCAATTCATGGGGCGGTTGGAGTATCACAGGGGGTACTGTAACGAATCCGGGTATTTGGAGTTACGAAGGTGTGGCCGGGGCACATATTGTGTTTTCGGGCTTGTGCTTTTTGGCAGCTATCTGGCATTGGGTGTATTGGGATCTAGAAATATTTACTGATGAACGTACAGGAAAACCCTCTTTGGATTTGCCTAAGATCTTTGGAATTCATTTATTTCTATCAGGGGTGGCTTGCTTTGGTTTTGGTGCATTTCATGTAACAGGATTGTATGGTCCTGGAATATGGGTGTCCGATCCTTATGGACTAACTGGAAGGGTACAATCCGTAAATCCAGCGTGGGGTGTGGAGGGTTTTGATCCTTTTGTTCCGGGAGGAATAGCCTCTCATCATATTGCAGCAGGGACCTTGGGCATATTGGCGGGTCTATTCCATCTTAGTGTACGTCCACCTCAACGCCTATACAAAGGATTACGTATGGGAAATATTGAAACCGTCCTTTCCAGTAGTATTGCTGCTGTCTTTTTTGCCGCTTTTGTAGTTGCTGGAACTATGTGGTATGGTTCAGCAACTACCCCGATTGAATTATTTGGTCCCACTCGTTATCAATGGGATCAAGGATACTTCCAACAAGAAATATATCGAAGAATTGGTGCTGGGTTGGCTGAAAATCAAAGTTTATCTGAAGCTTGGTCTAAAATTCCCGAAAAACTAGCTTTTTATGATTACATCGGCAATAATCCGGCAAAGGGGGGGTTATTCAGAGCGGGCTCAATGGACAACGGGGATGGAATAGCTGTTGGGTGGTTAGGACATCCTATCTTTAGAGATAAAGAGGGGCGCGAACTTTTTGTACGTCGTATGCCTACTTTTTTTGAAACATTTCCGGTTGTTTTGGTAGACGGAGACGGAATTGTTAGAGCCGATGTTCCTTTTAGAAGGGCGGAATCTAAATATAGTGTCGAACAAGTAGGTGTAACTGTCGAGTTCTATGGCGGCGAACTCAACGGAGTCAGTTATAGCGATCCCGCTACTGTGAAAAAATATGCTAGACGTGCTCAATTGGGTGAGATTTTTGAATTAGATCGTGCTACTTTGAAATCCGATGGTGTTTTTCGTAGCAGTCCACGAGGTTGGTTTACTTTTGGACATGCTTCGTTTGCTTTGCTCTTCTTCTTCGGACACATTTGGCATGGTGCTAGAACCTTGTTTCGAGATGTTTTTGCTGGTATTGATCCAGATTTAGATGCTCAAGTGGAATTTGGAGCATTCCAAAAACTTGGAGATCCAACTACAAGAAGACAAGTAGTCTGATACAATATGCTTTTTACTTGTTACTTTTCATTTTTATTTTCTTTTTGTGATTTTTAGATGGGGTACCAGATAAATCTTGATTTGAATCACTGCCTTTTCTTTGACTCTTGTTCTTTATTTATCCGGGAGACGATCCCAAATAAACAGGTATGGAAGCTATAATTGTAAACCACGATCGAATCTATGGAAGCATTGGTTTATACATTCCTTTTAGTCTCAACTCTAGGAATAATTTTTTTCGCTATCTTTTTTCGAGAACCGCCTAAAGTTCCAACTAAAAAGGTGAAATGATTTGTCATTATCTCAATTGAAGTACGGATCCTCCCAATATTGGGAGGATCCGTACTTCAACTAGTCCCCGTGTTCCTCGAATGGATCTCTTAGTTGTTGAGAGGGTTGCCCAAAAGCAGTATATAAGGCGTACCCAGTAAAACTTACAAGTAAACCAGATAAAAAGATGGCAACTAGGGTTGCTGTTTCCATGATTATATAGTTTTAAGACATTATAAAGTTTTAAGACCACAATGGATCTATGATAAGATCATTTATTTACAACGGAATGGTATACAAAGTCAACTGATCTTACTGAATATAAAATATTATGGCTACACAAACCGTTGAAGGTAGTTCTAGATCTGGCCGCCCAAAACGAACTAATGCGGGGAGTTTATTGAAACCATTGAATTCAGAATATGGTAAAGTAGCTCCTGGGTGGGGAACTACTCCTTTGATGGGTCTCGCAATGGCTCTATTCGCGATATTCCTATCTATTATTTTGGAGATTTATAATTCTTCCATTTTACTGGATGGAATTTCAATGAATTAGATTCACAAGAACCATTAACTGGCTTTTTCAATACAAAGTGAAGCGTTTAGGTTTCTGATTTTTATCCCATTCTATTTTGGTAGTTTGACCGTGGAATTTCTTTGTTTCTGTATTTCCGGAATATGAGTGTGTGACTTGGTATAAATGATCCTATGGATAGTACAGAGAATGGGTCTGTCATCTTGATAGAGATGGTTTTACTTCGTCGGATATTCATTCTAGTATCTGGAGCACGGAATATATGAAATAGATTACTATTAGAACTATGATTCATACGTAATAGTCAGACCTCGTGTCCGGACTTCAAAAAATTTTTTCAAAGAGTTAGAAGTTATAAATAGAAATATTTTTATTCTTTCAAACTTTCGTTTATGCTTATTTTGATCAAAGGACAAAACAAAGAGTTAGAAGTTATAAATAGAAATATTTTTATTCTTTCAAACTTTCGTTTATGCTTATTTTGATCAAAGGACAAAACAAAGGTTTCTTTGGTTTGGATTTTTAGTCATTATATCTATTCATTGAATAAGTGATGATCCAATGGTTCTTACTCAGGGAATTTTGGGACTTAGACTTAGTTTGAAAGGGTTTTATTGAATCATCGTGGTTTTAGTATGAATCTGAGGTTTTAATCAATTCATAGGGTCTTAACAAGAGAATTCCTATCAATAATAAAGAGCAGTAAAGCCGCATTACACATAAATAACACCAAAGAAAATAGGTAAATAGAAGATTCAAGAGGCCTATAACGATCAATATATAGACGAATGAGCCGACTTGATTTTTTGGCATTATAACCACAAAGAAGAGCTTTCGGATTTTTATTCTTTAGTATCTTCAAAAAAAAATTGAATCATAAATCATAGAATTAATAAATTTCAAACTTTATATTACACACATCCGTTAGAACTAGTATTTGGGTGTTTCTGTTTGAGCCGTACGAGATGAAATTTTCATATACGGTTCTCCGAGGGGGTCCCACCTATCTCAATAAAATCTATGATTGGTTCGAAGAACGTCTTGAGATTCAGGCAATTGCCGATGATATAACTAGTAAATATGTTCCTCCTCACGTCAACATATTTTATTGTCTAGGGGGAATTACGCTTACTTGTTTTTTAGTACAAGTAGCTACCGGGTTTGCTATGACTTTTTATTATCGTCCGACCGTTACGGAGGCCTTTGCTTCTGTTCAATATATAATGACTGAAGCTAATTTTGGTTGGTTAATCCGATCAGTTCATCGATGGT